GTTATAACAAGTCACACACTCATATTCCGGAAATACAGAAAGAAAGAAATTCCACGATCGAACTACCAATAAGAAAATAATATAATGAGATAAAACCCGAAACAACAATGCTTTACTTTGTATTAAAAAGTTAAGAATTCGCGGTTCTCGTGAATCTAATTTAATTCATTGAAATTCCGTCCAATAAAACGGAAGAATTATAAATTTCCAAAATAATAGATAGGAATACTGCAAATAGAGCCATTGCAACACCCATCAAAGGAGTAGTTCCCCACCCAGGAGCTACTTTACCATATTCTGAATTCAATGGTTTTAATAAATCCCCTACAGCAGTTCGTCTTGGTCCAGATCTAGAACTACCCTCAACGGTTTGTGTAGCCATAAATCCTATTTTGTATTCATTGAGATCTGTTGACTTTGTATACCATTCCGTGGTAAATAAACGATTTTATCATAGATCCATTTTGGTCTTGAAATTATATAATAATGGAAACAGCAACCCTAGTCGCCATCTCTATATCTGGTTTACTTGTAAGTTTTACTGGGTACGCCTTATATACTGCTTTTGGGCAACCCTCTCAACAACTAAGAGATCCATTCGAGGAACACGGGGACTAGTTGACGTAATAAGCCTCCCAACATTGGGAGGCTTATTACGTCAATTGATATAATGAAAAATCATTTCATCTTTTTAGTTGGAACTTTAGGTGGTTCTCGAAAAAAGATAGCGAAAAATATTATCCCTAGAGTGGAGACTAAGAGGAATGTATAAACCAATGCTTCCATAAATTCGATCGTGCTTTACAATTATAGCTTCCATACCTATTTATTTATTATTGGGGATTCTCTCACGCATAAAGAAAAAAAGCAAGAGTCAAAGAAAAGGCGAAGATTCCAATCAAGATTTTTCGGTTAACTTATGTCAAATCAGAAAAATAAAGAAAAAAATAACAGAGAAATCTTGTATCAGACTACTTGTCTTCTTGTAGTTGGATCTCCAAGTTTTTGGAATGCTCCAAATTCCACTTGAGCATCCAAATCTGGGTCAATACCAGCAAAAACATCTCTGAACAAGGTTCTAGCACCATGCCAAATGTGCCCGAAGAAGAAAAGCAGAGCAAAAGAAGCATGTCCAAAAGTAAACCAACCCCTCGGACTGCTACGAAAAACCCCATCAGATTTCAAAGTAGCACGATCTAATTCAAAAATTTCACCTAATTGGGCGCGCCTAGCATATTTTTTCACAGTAGCGGGATCGCTATAACTGACTCCATTGAGTTCACCACCATAGAACTCAACAGTTACGCCCACTTGTTCGACGCTATACTTCGATTCTGCCCTTCTAAAAGGAACGTCGGCTCTAACAATTCCGTCTCCGTCTACCAAAACAACCGGAAATGTTTCAAAAAAAGTAGGCATACGACGTACAAAAAGTTCACGCCCTTCTTTATCTCTAAAGATAGGATGTCCTAACCACCCAACGGCTATTCCATCTCCGTTGTCCATTGAGCCCGCTCTGAATAATCCCCCTTTTGCAGGATTATTGCCGATGTAATCATAAAAAGCCAATTTTTCAGGAATTTTAGACCAAGCTTCTGATAAACTTTGATTTTTGGCTAGCCCAGCGCCAACTCTTCTATATATTTCTTGCTGGAAGTATCCCTGATCCCATTGATAACGAGTGGGGCCAAATAATTCGATAGGGGTAGTTGCTGAACCATACCACATAGTTCCAGCAACAACAAAAGCTGCAAAAAAGACAGCAGCGATACTGCTGGAAAGGACGGTTTCAATATTTCCCATACGTAATCCTTTGTATAGACGTTGGGGCGGGCGGACACTAAGATGAAATAGGCCCGCTAATATACCTAAAGTACCTGCTGCAATATGATGAGAGGCTATTCCTCCCGGAACAAAAGGATCAAAACCTTCTACACCCCACGCTGGATTTACAGGTTGTACCTTTCCAGTTAGTCCATAAGGATCGGATACCCATATTCCAGGACCATACAACCCTGTTACATGAAATGCGCCAAAACCAAAGCAAGCTACTCCTGAAAGAAATAAATGAATTCCAAAGATCTTGGGCAAATCCAAAGAAGGTTTTCCTGTACGTTCATCACAAAATATTTCTAAATCCCAATACACCCAATGCCAAATAGCTGCCAAGAAGCACAAGCCAGAAAACACAATATGTGCACCGGCCACGCCTTCGTAACTCCAAATACCCGGATTCGTTATAGTCCCTCCTGTGATACTCCAACCGCCCCATGAATTGGTTATTCCTAAACGAGTCATGAAAGGTATAACGAACATACCTTGTCTCCACATTGGATCAAGAACGGGGTCAGAGGGATCAAAAACTGCTAATTCATATAAAGCCATCGAACCGGCCCAACCAGCAACCAAAGCTGTATGCATTATATGGACAGAAAGCAAACGACCGGGATCGTTCAATACGACGGTATGAACACGATACCAAGGCAAACCCATGTAAATACCCCTTTTTCAACGAAAAATAGACACTATGTAACTTTATTGCATTGGAAAAAACTATGCTATGGACCGAACTGTCTCAGTGAATTATCTCGGAGAAAGTATTAATATTTGTTTTATTCTTGTTTTTTTTTAGTAAAAATGGAACAATTCGGTTCGTAGGAACAAAGATAAGCAGATCTATTCTATATCCGATAAGTACCAATACGCAATGGGGGTTGATCCCATTTTCTATGAACGAATGCATACATATTTGTTAATCATTCAAAAGACCTATTCGTAAGAATATTTTCTTAGTCTATGAATAAAATATGATAAAAGACAATATTATTAAGACAACAAAGACATTGTTACGCTTCCACATCAAAGTGAAATATAGTACTTAATTCTTTTTTCTTTCATTTTATGCCTATTGGTGTTCCAAAAGTGCCTTTTCGAAGTCCTGGAGAGGAAGATGCCTCTTGGGTTGACGTATAGTGCGGCTTGTCAGATATATTGGGTCATATGGGATTTCCCCGTTCTCTCCCCCGATCGAGATATCCTCTGTTTCGCCCAAGAAAGATGGAATTATCCAAAATTTGGAGCGTGAAGTGCAATTAGATGTATTTTGAGGGGTATTAAAATGAATATTATCAATTAAAAGAATTTATGGTTAGCTTGGTTGGACCAATAAAATGAAGTATCCAGGCTCCGTTTAGAAAAAACCCAATTGGTAATATATTTCTGATTATTAATACTTATATCATAGATCATAAAAGATTTTTTTTTATTGAATAATAGAATAATCTCAAACTTTTAATCAAACGAATAATATGATAAATACAATATGATAAGATAAATACGTCGAATATTTGGCAGAAGATATGAAATGAATTGAAAAAGAAGTAAGTCGTAGGAAAAAGGCGTAGTATTAGTAGCATTTGTCCTATATGTGCAAATCAAAATCGGTTTTTTTTACTCGGAGTAGAGCATAAACCTAAAAGAATTGAAAAAGCCCATTCAGGAACAAGAAAATGACATCGGGATTTGGATTAGATCTCGATGAAACAATACATCAATGAGAAGTTAGTTCGATAAGTTTAATGGATTTTTTTTTATAGGGAAAGAGTACAAAACCCATCTTTCTTGAAAAGGGGAAGAAAATCGTTAATAAATTCGAAAATGAAATTAGAAAGGTGTCCCGCTATGAAAAAAAAAGAAAGAGGGCTGGAATCTACACATTGATTCTTTTTTTCGCAATTTTTGTTGAACCGTATGCATCAAAAGGTGCATGTACGGCTCTTAAGGGATACAAATTTTATCCTAATCAACCGACTTTATCGAGAAAGATTACTTTTTTTAGGCCAAGAGGTTGATAGCGAGATCTCGAATCAACTTATTGGTCTTATGGTATATCTCAGTATAGAGAATGATAACAAAGATCTTTATTTGTTTATAAACTCTCCCGGCGGATGGGTAATACCCGGGGTAGCTATTTATGATACTATGCAATTTGTGCAACCTGATGTGCATACAATATGCATGGGATTAGCCGCTTCAATGGGATCTTTTATCCTGGTTGGAGGAGAGATTACCAAACGTCTAGCATTCCCTCACGCTTGGCGCCAATGAGTTTTTTAAGAAAAAAAGACTATGCCTTCGCCATATAAAATATGAATATTAAGTAATAATAGCATGGCACTTCGAATTCGATATGCATTTTTTTTAAACATAGATTATATATCGAAAGAGGAGTATGAAATTAGTATAAAATAAAGGGTATTCCCGATTTTATCCGGGGCCTTTTCAGCGTCACAAACTTTTTTGTTTTCACACTGAAGACTTTTAACAATATTGTTGGTATTGTTATGAAAGAGTACGAAAATCACTTTGGGATTGCTGAATCACAAACGAGATAAATATATAAAAAGCAACGGAGCCATCATAGTATTTTTTAACTGTCCCGAAGGGAAGGATGGTAATTGGATCATTTGCCGATCCGGATCTGAGAAAAAAAACCCTATATCTATATATATTTTTTTTTCTCTTTCTTTGATGGAAGGTCAAAGCGAATCCCATTGTGGAGCCGTATGCAATGTGCAAAAGATGCCTATGCCTGTACGGTTGCTCAATTCTATCTTTTTTTAATTCTTTATCTCTTCTCCTCACCTCATCATCCGAGATAGAGGAACCTTTTGTTTATTATATCATCAGGGTAATGATACATCAACCTGCGAGTTCTTTTTATGAGGCACAAACGGGAGAATTTATCCTGGAAGCAGAAGAACTATTGAAACTGCGCGAAAGCATCACAAGGGTTTATGTACAAAGAACAGGCAAACCTTTATGGGTTGTATCCGAAGATATGGAAAGGGATGTTTTTATGTCAGCAACAGAAGCCCAAGCTTATGGAATTGTTGATCTTGTAGCGGTTGACTAAAAATAGCAGTAATCCTGCGCAAATCCGCAACTTGAGATTTTTTACTTATTACGGGTTTAATAATATTCTATTCATCTATTAAATAGAGAACTAATTCATAAGCAGCCGGTTAGGATCGATCTAAACCAGCCCATTCATTATGTATACGATTCAACATGCCAACTATTAAACAACTTATTAGAAACACAAGACAGCCAATCAGAAATGTCACGAAATCCCCTGCTCTTCGGGGATGTCCTCAGCGCCGAGGAACATGTACTAGGGTGTATGTGCGACTCGTTCAGATCCTCGCTGGGACAAACTAAAGGAAACCCATTTTCCAGTATCAATGATCAGTACCAGTGAAGAGGAAAAAATGGAAGGAAAAAGGCCATTCACTATCTAAAAAAAAGATCTATTATATCCTTCTATTGTATTGTGTTGAAATTTATGGTTTCCATTGGTGCAAATCCAATCATTTCCATTTTGAATTGAAGATGAAAAAAAAATTCCTCATTGGTAACAAATGGTTATCCATTAAGCGAGGGAAATCCTATTTTCAAAGCCGAAATCTTATGTCTCTACTCTTGCAAAAACGGACTAAGAGGGTCAGCTACCCAGCTAATCTTCATAATTAAATATCGTTACTGTATAGGTAGATCTCGTTGTGAAAGACCTATGACTAGATAATTCATGGGTAGAGCCAAAGAATGTGAACTGTACAAGTTACCAATAGCATTGATTAAATGAAGTAAGGGGCTCCGGTGTATAGAGAGGACCTCACCGTTTAAGACGTAACCATAGAAACGATGGAACCCACTCTTTCTTTATTCATTTCTATTTATTACTTTTTTATGTTTTTTGATACCTAGTATCAATACAATTTCTTAGTTCGAGGTGAAATACCTATAAAAAAAGACAAATTGTGGTCGGGAAGGTTATAGTAGCAAAAGCCATTGGAATTTATATTTTATACATTGGAAGAATCCGTTTTGTTATTAATAGGAAAGAGGAAAAGAATAACTGAAAGAAAAGAAATCAATTAGTTATTCATTAAAATTCATTTAATCAATGACCAGAATTAGACGAGGATATATAGCTCGGAGACGTAGAGCAAAAGTTCGTTTATTTGCATCAAGCTTTCGGGGGGCTCATTCAAGACTTACTCGAACAATTATTCAACAGAAAATAAGAGCTTTGGTTTCGTCTCATCGAGATAGAGATAGGCAAAAGAGAGATTTTCGTCGTTTGTGGATCACTCGAATAAATGCAGTAATTCGCGAGAATGGGGTATGCTATAGTTATAGCAGATTAATACACAATCTGTACAAGAGACAGTTGCTTCTGAATCGCAAAATACTTGCACAAATAGCTATATTAAATAGGAATTGTCTTTTTATGATTTCCAATGAAATCATAAAATAAGTAAATTGTAAGGAATCCGACACAATATTTTAAATGGAGTTTCGCTGGAGAATGAACTCCGGGAAGGTAGAGTAGAAATTAATATGAAAAAAAGAATATGATAAATTCGCTCAAAATAAAATGAGTGAACACGCCGAATAGTCAATAACAACAAATAAATTTCTTCTTCCCCATTCTTGTTTTTTTCTTACAATACGACAATCCAATCTGGATCCTAGAATTTTTCGAACAAAACATCAATCTGTGTTTGAGTTCAAATTGGAATTTTGATTCAATTGAAGAGTAAGCTTTTTTTTTTATTTATTTCTGGTTCTAAGACCAATAGTTCTGACGGTCGACTCGCCTCTTTCAAATTGTTTCTCATTATTAAGAAAAGGTAACAAAGATAAAATACGAGCTTGTTTTATAGCAATAGTAATTAATCTTTGTTGTTTTAAGGTCAATCTATTTACCCGTCTAGATAATATTTTTCCTTGTTCACTAATAAATCGACTAATTAAACTCATGTTTCTATAATCAATTCGATCCCCCGATTGGATCGGGGGCAAACGCCTACGAAAAGATCGCTTGGATTTAAGAAAGAATCGCTTGGATTTATCCATGGTTTGTTTATTCCTTATCCCGAAAACCCTATTTCAATCTCATCAAAAACGATTTAGGATTAAAAAAGATGATTTGATTTGGTTTTTTTTATATTTATTTCTTTTTTATATTAATATTTTAATTGAAGTTCTATTTTTAAGTTCTATTATAGATTTAAGAGATACATATATATCTAGTTCTATACCTAATATGGTATTTCTAAATAAGGTATTTCCATATAATAATATAGTATATAGTATATAGAATATGTCCCTTTTCATGTTCCCTGAAAAAGTGACACACAGACACCTTGATTCGATCTATTTCTTTATCTCCCCGTGAATCGTATGTTTGTAACAATAGGGACAGAATTTTCTCAATTCTAATCGACTAGGAGTATTGTGGCGATTCTTTTGAGTAATATATCTGGAAATACCCGTTGATTCTTTATTAACACCCTTTCGAACACAACTAGTACATTCTAAAATAACCGTTACGCGGACTTCTTTACCCTTGGCCATGAACCCCCTTTCTTTAAGTTTTTGATGAGTTTTTGATTCAACCAACTCTTCGATTTTCCGATTTAAAGGGAAAAAGGAAGGAAAAAAAAATACAAAATAAATAGAAGTTGCTAACTCGAAATTTTGAAAGATTATTTCGTTGCAATCACAACCCAATATAAATAATAAGTAATAGTAAATAAATATTACTATTAATTCAAATAATGATTTCGAACTCTATTCAGTTCTATTTAGAATAGAATTCTATTCTAAGTCGAAGTATAGTATTTCATTTTACTATCTTGTATGATATTCTTGTCTTAGACACATTTCGATTTCCGTTTTCACTAGATTATTTATCAATTGAATTGAAGAACCCGAATTTCGACGAGGTTGAATCTACTTTTTTATTTCTCTTTCCTCTTTTCTTTATTCTACTTATCTTCTTTATTTTACTTAATTGTAAGTAATTCGATTTTATCTAAAAGAAAAGAGGGGGAGGGATTAGTCACAGATCTTTTGATTCTCTCTCTAATCTTCTTCACCCCTTCCCATGTCAATAACTAGAATGAAAAAAAAGGGAATGTCAACGCATCCGGGAATAATCGATTGATCTCTATCAATAGACCTGCTAAAGCCCCGAACCATAGAGTACTTAGTACCGGTGCCACGGAAAGATATGTTTTTAGATCTCGCATTTCAAATCCTCCTTCTTTATTCTTTTTTGTAATGTATAATGTTAATTTAATACATATATGATCAGCTGTATATGTAAGTAGTTAAGGACCGCTTGTATTTGTACACGGAATTCCTAATTCCAATTGAAATGTACACCGATTCGGTAGATAAGATTTTCCCTCTCTGAAAACCGAAAAATACATCCCTTTTTATCTGAGCATTCCAAAAAAACCTTCATTTTTTAGTTTTTTTTACGATGGGTTTCATATTCATATATTTCATAATATATATTATTAAGATATTCTTAGATATATATTATCTAAGAATAAAGATTAGATAATATCTATTAGAATATATTAGATATATAAACCTTCTACTATTATTATATCTTATATGAGACAAAAAAAAAAGAAGAAATTGCAAGATAACTTGTATGTATATCAATGGATATAAAAAAATGAGGATTTGGAAAACAAGACAAGGATTCTCTACAATGACACTGTAGACCAATTGATAGGGATGTAGCGCAGCTTGGTAGCGCGTTTGTTTTGGGTACAAAATGTCACGGGTTCAAATCCTGTCATCCCTACCTATTACTTCTCCTCTGAGCAGTAATGAAATCGATTAAAATCGTGCATACATAATCTTTTTTTATAGTATATCATACTATATGCATACAAGACGTATTGGGGTTACAAAACAAAATACTCTTCCTTCTAGTCTTATCTATTGTGATAAGAAAGCGCTCTTAGTTCAGTTCGGTAGAACGTGGGTCTCCAAAACCCGATGTCGTAGGTTCAAATCCTACAGAGCGTGATTCGGGTCTTGGTTACTTGGTTAGGTTAAGCCGAAAATTACACTCAACAAATGGAACAGGAATCTGAATTTGACCTCCCGTGAATTAAAGAAAAGAGGAGGTCAATCAAAAAAAAGATGTTAATTAATCAAAAGTCCAACTGATCGCCACGTCTGTATTGTAAATATGCAGTTACAAATAATCCAGCTAAAGTAATAGGAATTAGACCTAAGACAATTCCAAATAGAAAAACTTCAATCATTTCAATTTGTTTGAAAGGGAAAAAGGAGAGGTAATATCTATCCCTAAATATTAATCCGGATTTTCCATCAATCTCAATGACCACTAATTCGAAATTGATGCGGTAAGGAACTATAGAATATATGAATACTTACAAAAAGATTTCTTTTTATGAGTTGTATTCATGCAATTAATTTCAAATAAGTCGTATCTTGGTCAGACCAATAAATAGAGCTGAGGTTATAGTTAAAGCCGCTAGTAGAAAACCGAAAAAACTAGTTATAGTAAGCATGAAGATGAAGGGGCTAAATGAAATATGTTCTTTTTATACATATGCTTATAAAGCACTTTCCTAAGTTTCAAGTTTTGAAAGATACTAAGAAAAAATACCAATTGAAATGAAAGAATAAGTTCACGTGACAGTTGTTAACTCATCAATCATTATAGACAGTATTAACAAAAGGAGAGAAGGAGCGGGGTAAAAAAAGAAATCAATTAATCATTTGTAACATCTACCCATCCCGTGATTCCGAATCGCGGGATTCATTAGACAACTCTTGAGTAAACTAATATTCAAATATAAAATAATAATAAGTAAGAAAGACGTCATGTAACTTCATTCAAAAAATGAAACTTTCTTTGAATTCATATGGAACAAAATTCGAAAATCATTTCTATTTTAATCTTTTTTTTTTAATCGTATCGATTAGATTTTATTTTAGAATAAAAAGTGACCTTATAATACCTCTCGTTTGAGATACTATATGAATGAACCTACTATTTCATTTGATGCGTAAAACTGAAAACAAATCAAATAAAGTAAATGTAAATAAAGGAAAAGGTATTGCAGGATCAGATCAATTACGAAAATAAAATCTTTATTTT